ATTTCAATGCTATTTTTTTTTTGTTTTTTCTTAGTTTAGCCAATTTCTCATGAAAGGTAAAAGGGGGTAAAGGAACCGTGTGTTCATTGTCCGCTAAATGTAAGTTTTCTTCTTCTGTATGTAAAAAAGGAATAAATAAATCAATCAAATTCCGGGAGGCTTCATGAAGTGCTTCTTTGGGAGTTAAACTTCCGTTTGTCCATATTTCAAGAAAGAGTATCTCTTGTTTATCATTCCCATTCCCATAAGAATGAATACTGTGATTGGCGTTTCGAACAGGCATGAATACAGCATCTATAGGATAACTTCCGCCTTGGAAGTTGTTATTTGGCGTTTTTATAAGATATCCGCGATTCCTCTCTATTTGTAATCCAATACACAACTCAATTGGTTCCGTCAAGCTAGCTATATGCTGTGTATTGTCAACGATTTCTACATAAGGCGGTAAGATGATATCTTGAGCAGTTACAGATCCAGGACCCCTGACACAAATAGCCGCGTTGCAAGTTCCATATAGATGACTTCTCAATACAATTGCTTTCAAATTCATTAAAATGTCATGGACCGATTCTTGAATACCTACTAGGGTAGAATACTCGTGTGGTATTTTCTCAGATTTTGCACGTGTGATACATGTTCCTTCTATTTCTCCAAGCAAAGCTCTTCGCATCGCAATACCTATTGTGTCAGCTTGACCTTTCATAAGTGGAGACAGAATAAAGCGTCCATAATAAAGACGCTTATTGTCTGCCTTTGATTCAACACACTTCCATTGTAGTGTCCGAGTAGATACTGTTACTTTCTCTCGAACCATAGTAATATTATTTGATCGGATCATTGAATCATTTTTTTCTCTTGTTTCTCTTGAAATCTCTTCAATTTTTATTTCTACACACGTCGTTTTTTCGGAGGTCTACAGCCATTATGTGGCATAGGGGTTACATCCCGAACGAAAGTTAATAGTATACCACTTCTGCGAATAGCGCGTAATGCCGCGTCTCTTCCGAGACCGGGTCCTTTTATCATGACTTCTGCTCGTTGCATACCTTGATCCACTACTGTACGAATAGCGTTTCCCGCTGCGGTTTGAGCAGCAAACGGTGTGCCTCTTCTTGTGCCCTTGAATCCACAAGTACCGGCAGAGGACCAAGAAACCACTCGACCCCGTACATCGGTAACAGTCACAATAGTATTATTGAAACTTGCTTGAACATGAATAACCCCCTTTGGTATTCTACGTGTATTCTTACGTGAACCAATACGTCCATTCCTACGTGAACCAATTCTCGGTATAGCTTTTGCCATATTTTTTCATCTCATAAATATGAGTCAGAGATATATGGATATATCCATTTCGTGTCAAAAAAGATCCCTCTTTTGACTTTTCCGTCGGGTATTTTAACAAGTCTGATTAACCCTGTCTTTGTTTATGTCTTGGGTTGGAACAAATTACTATAATTCGTCCCCGCCTACGGATTAGGCGACATTTTTCACAAATTTTACGAACAGAAGCTCTTATTTTCATATTTGGCATTCCTCATCTTAATTCTGAATCTACTTTTTGGAAGAAAATAGGTTTCTTTACATTTTTCTTCTGGAATAATATTCCCACGAAAGGAATGTTGAAGTTGATAAAAACACCTAATCTTTCGAATCCTTATTGCGAAGTCGATAAATTATACGTCCTCTGGTTGAATCATAACGACTTACTTCAATTTTGACTCTATCGCCTGGCAGTATCCGTATAAAACTACGTCGGATCTTTCCTGAAACATAACCTAGAATTATATCTTGATTATCTAAGCGAATCCGGAACATACCATTGGGAAGGGATTCAGTAATTAAACCTTCATGAATCCATTTTTGTTCTTTCATTCCAGGTAAAGCCTCCTTGAAGTATCAACTGATGGAGGAGGAACCATATTAGACAACCCGCCTCTTTTCTTTTTTTTTTTTTCACGAATAATAAGTTTCGGATCCAATTCGGATATTAGAAGGATTACCATATATAACATAAAACTTCTCCGCCAATTCTTTCTAGTCGGGCCTCTCGGTCTGTCATTATACCTCGAGAAGTGGAAAGAATTACAATTCCCATCCCACCTAAAATTCTAGGAATTCGTTGGTAGTTAGAATAGATTCGTAGACCAGGCCGACTGATGCGTTTTAAATTTAAAATATTTCTATAGGGCCTTTTCCTATTCCTTCTATGCCGTAGGGTTAAAACCAAAAAATCCTTTTTGGTTTCTTGATGTTTTCTCACGTTTTCGATAAAACCTTCTTGTAAAAGTATTTTAACAATATTTTCAGCGATATTAGTAGCTGCTATTCGAACCACTCTTTTTCTATCCATATCAGCATTTCGTATAGAGGTTATTATGTCAGCAATAGTATCCCTACCCATGATGAATTAAAATTCTTGGTGCTCCCAAATTTTGATATAATCAACATGTCTTTCTTGTTTTTTTACTTATTTTTTTATGAATTTGAATTCTTAAAGGCATATGCGTGACACACAATCTACTAAAAAATCTGAATATATCTCTTAATCTCTTTCTTTCAAATACCTTACTTTAACCAAATGATGGTCTCATTTTATAATACCTTATAATACCTCCGGAGCTAATGAAACTATTTTAGTAAAATTTAACTGTCTCAATTCCCGGGCAATCGCGCCAAAAACCCGAGTCCCCTTTGGGTTTCCTTCTTGATCAATGACAACCGCAGCATTGTCATCATATCGTATTATCATACCGTTATCGCGTTTGAGTTCTTTACAAGTACGTACAATTACAGCTCTGACCACTTCTGATCTTGCTAGGGGCATATTTGGCACTGCTTCTTTGATCACAGCAACAATAACGTCACCGATATGAGCATATCGACGATTGCTAGCTCCTATAATTCGAATACACATCAATTCTCGAGCCCCGCTGTTATCCGCTACATTCAAAAGGGTCTGAGGTTGAATCATATCATTTTTTTAGAATCTATTCTTTCAATGCAAAAGGGCGAAGAAAAAAAGAAATATTGTTTGTCCAAAGAAAGAAACCGGCACCTGCGATTGTTTTTGTATCCCCAAGACCTATTTCCTTTGATTCGTATTTTTTTATCCTGAAATAATGAATTGAGTTCGTATAGGCATTTTGGACGATGCTATTGAAATAGCTCTTCTGGCTATATTTTCTGTGACTCCGCCCATTTCATAAAGTATTCGACCTGGTTTAACAACAGCTACCCAATATTCAGGGGATCCTTTCCCCGAACCCATACGTGTTTCTGCGGGTCTTACTGTAACCGGTTTGTCTGGAAATATACGTACCCATATTTTTCCACCGCGGCGTGCATTTCGTGTCATTGCTCGTCGACCTGCTTCTATTTGTCTAGACGTGATCCAAGCAGGTTCAAGTGCCTGAAGGGCATATTTACCGAAAGAAATATGATTACCTCGATAAGATATTCCCTTCATTCTTCCTCTATGTTGTTTACGGAATCTGGTTCTTTTGGGGTTATAATTGATGCTTGGTTCTTAATTCCATCTCTACTACAGAACTGGACATGAGAGTTTCTTCTCATCCAGCTCCTCGCGAATAATACAAACTTTGACTATTTTATTATTGATTTCTATATCTTGTTTTTTTAGATAACTAAACATATTAATATTTCTATTTTCAATTTTGAAATATTGTATTCTTTTTTATTTTTATAATGTTCTAACGAATCTTTATTTTGTTTTGCCTTTTATTTTATCCTATACTATTGGATTGACCAAAAATGATCAATCCAAGAAAATAAAGTTTTCGCGGGCGAATATTGACTCTTTTCGTCGCTATTTCAGTTGTAGGGTTAGCTCATGACTTTTCCCAACAGCTGAATGAATTTGTCTATGGTTTGTTTCGCCATCCCGATCAATGAATCTGTTTTCAATAGATTTGGATTCACAGGTTCCATCGTTCCCATCGCTTCTTACTTAATGGTTAGGTCGGATTTCTACAATGGAGCTCATAATGAAATTTGTTCTTGAGCCAATTTTCTTAGTCTTTATTGGCTCGAAGCTCTTATTTTTTTTGTTCTAGGAACAGATTCATTTTATTTTTTACGAATCCGTATTAATGCTTTATTACACTGCTTTTTATTTTATGAGATGACTCATAGACCTTACATATTGTATGGAATTTTTTATCATTGGTTTTGTTTTTTTCTCCCTTTCTTTCACCCTTCCATTTATCCACATCTTTCTTCTCTATTTCGCTTCACAACTTGGAATCCGCGTAGAATCAGATTTATTTTTCTTTTGTTTGTTTATGCAAAAAATCTTTCAGTTGCTACAGTGATATGATCGATATATCATATCTTGACTGGTTCTTTGGATCCAGATAATGCGAAGTGATGAGTTGGTCATTAGTTGTATAGTTAAGTTATTAGTTTATACTAAGAGACTCGTCTTTTTTTTTAATCTAATTCTAAAAAACCAACGAGTCGCACACTAAGCATAGCAATTATTTCAAAAGGTCAATCGAATTTTTATTCAACCCTATAGAATTAAAAATTGTTCGTTTTGGTTTTGATTGAACAGAAAAATAAAAAGGAACTAATTTCTCTTTTTTTTGTCCCATCGCTGGATCGAAGGGAAAGACAAGTAAAGGTTTATTATTCCCCGTCTATAAATATCCAAATTTTAATGCCTAATACTCCATAGATAGTTCGAACTGTATAGGAACAATAATCTATTTTAGCTCGAATGGTTTGTAGGGGAACCCTACCTTCTCTGATCCATTCGACACGCGCAATTTCTTTTCCGTCAATACGCCCTGCAATTTGTACTTGAATTCCTTTTGTATCTGCTTGTTCAGTTAATTCAATAGCTTTTTTCATTGCTTTTCGAAAAGAAACTCTATTCTTTAATTGACCGGCTATAAATTCTGCAAGAATAGTAGGGCTTCCGTAAGGTTTTGCAATTCTTGTGATAATAATGTTAAGTTTTCGGTTGACACAATTAA